TTATGAACCCTGTAGACCATCCCCATGGGGGTGGCGAAGGGAGGGCCCCAATTGGTAGAAAAAAACCCGCAACCCCTTGGGGTTATCCTGCGCTTGGAAGAAGAAGTAGAAAAAGGAATAAATATAGTGATAGTTTGATTCTTCGTCGCCGTAGTAAATAGGAGAATATTGAAAATAGAATATGTTTCCTCATCTTTACAAAAAAAAAGGAGTAATTAGCTGTGACACGTTCACTAAAAAAAAATCCTTTTGTAGCTAATCATTTATTGATAAAAATTGCGAAGCTCAACACGAGGGCAGAAAAAGATACAATCGTAACTTGGTCCCGGGCATCTACCATTATACCCACAATGATCGGCCATACAATTGCTATTCATAATGGAAAGGAACATTTGCCTATTTATATAACAGATCGTATGGTAGGTCACAAATTGGGAGAATTTGCACCTACTCTGAATTTCCGGGGGCATGCGAGAAACGATAATAAATCTCGTCGTTAATATATTAATTAATAAAGTGGATATGGGTGCTCATCGTTTATTGGTGGGAGGTGAACCTTATGATAAAGAGTGACCCAGATGTAGAAGTATACGCTTTAGGTCAACATATACGTATGTCTGCTCATAAAGCGCGAAGAGTAATTGATCAGATTCGTGGGCGTCCCTACGAGGAAACACTTATGATACTAGAACTCATGCCTTATCGAGCGTGTTATCCCATTTTAAAATTAGTTTATTCTGCAGCAGCAAATGCTAGTCACAATATGGGATTCAACGAAACGGCTTTAATCATTAGTCAAGCCGAAGTTAATGAAGGTACTAGCATGAAAAAGTTAAAACCCCGAGCCCGAGGACGTAGTTATCCGATAAAAAGACCCACCTGTCATATAACTATTGTATTGAAAGATACATCTAAAGAGAAAAACTATTTCATATGGTTAAGAAAATATGGATGGGTATATAAAGATAAGTATAAAGATGTCAGAGAGAGGTATCTATATATGATGGATCATATGCTATATCGTAACAGAATGACGTGGGCTAATAGAGAAATGATATGGCCTTATAGAGATAGCGAGGTGCTATGGGACAAAAAATAAATCCACTCGGTTTCCGACTTGGTACAACCCAAAGTCATCATTCTGTTTGGTTTGCACAACCAAAAAGTTATTCCGAGGGTCTCCAGGAAGATCAAAAAATACAGGATTGTATCAAGAATTATGTACAAAAAAATAGGAAAATATCCTCGGGTGCCGAGGGAATTGCACGCATAAAGATTAAAAAAAGAATCGATCTGATCCAGGTCATAATATATATGGGATTCCCAAAATTGTTCATAGAGGGCAGCCCGCGAGGAATTGAAGAATTACAGAGCAATGCACAAAAAGAATTTAATTCTGTGAACCAAAAACTTAACATTGCTATCACAAGAGTTGAAAAACCGTATGGACAACCTAATATTCTTGCAGAATTTATAGCCGAACAATTAAAGAATAGAGTTTCGTTTCGAAAGGCAATGAAAAAAGCTATTGAATTAACTGAAAAAGCAGATACAAAGGGAATTCAAGTACAAATTGCAGGGCGTATCGACGGAAAGGAAATAGCACGTGTCGAATGGATCAGAGAAGGTAGGGTTCCCCTACAAACCATTCGAGCCAAAATTGATTATTGTTCCTATACAGTTCGAACTATCTATGGGGCATTAGGAATCAAAATTTGGATATTTGCAGACGAGGAATAATGGGCCTTTCGTTGTCTTTCTGTTCCATCCATCCGGCAATTGAATAAAAAATCACAAACTCGTTCATTTTTTTCCGTTCAATCAAAAAAATGATAATTTTTTCGAATTCTTAATTCTATAGGGTTGAATAACAATTCGATTGACTCCATCTCCATATAATTGCTATGCTTAGTGTGTGACTCGTTGGTTTTTTATTTAGAGTTAGGTTAGGATTAAAAAACAAAGGGCCATCCCCTAGTATGAACTAATAACTATATAACTAATAACCAGCTCATTGCTTCGTATTATCTGGATCCAAGGAACCAGTCGCTATATGATGTATTGATCATATTGTTGTAGCAACTGAAGCATTTTTTTTTACATAAAAGAAAAATCAATCTATAAGGTTGTGAAGCAAAAACAAAGGGATATGGATAAATGGAGGGGTGAGAGAAAGAAAGAAAAAGAATAGCAATGATATATGATTCCAATATGTATGGTCTATGAACTATCTTATAAAAGGCAATGTAATAAAGCATTAATGTATTCGTCCATAATTAATAATTAGATTCGATGAATATGAATACAATTTATACGAAAAATAAAAAAGAATAAAGAGCGCCGAGTCAATAAAGACTGAGAAGATTGATTCAGGAACAAATTTTATTAGGAGCTCCATTGCAGAGTTCGGGCCTAGTCATTAATCGAGAAGCGATGGGAACGACAGAACCTGTGACTGAGGAAGATTCCCTTGAAAACGAATCCTAATGATTCATTGGGTGGGATGGCGGAACGAGCCAAGAACCAATTCATTTATTCTGATAGGTCATGGAACGCCCCTACGAATGAAAGGGATGTTGAAAGAGCAAATATTCGCCCGCGAAAGCCTTACTGGATTGCTAAGTTTTGGGCAATTCAATAAAAATAAATAAAATAAAGGTAAAAATAAATGAAGATTCATTAATTATAAAATGGAATTTATCATTTTATTTTATTCCTACGTGTACGTGACAGATTATATCTCAAAAAATTCCATGATTCATTATTCATTCAATTCAAAATATATACAATATTATTTAATCGTTTCATTCGCGAGGAGCTGGATGAGAAGAAACTCTCATGTCCAGTTCTGCAGTAGAGATGGCATTGAGAAACAACCATCAACTATAACCCCAAAAGAACCAGATTTCGTAAACAACATAGAGGAAGAATGAAGGGAATATCTTATCGAGGCAATCGAATTTGTTTCGGCGGATACGCCCTTCAGGCACTTGAACCCGCTTGGATCACATCTAGACAAATAGAAGCGGGGCGACGAGCCATGGCACGATATGCGCGTCGTGGTGGAAAAATATGGGTACGTATATTTCCAGACAAACCTGTTACAGTAAGGCCTACCGAAACACGTATGGGTTCGGGGAAAGGATCTCCCGAATATTGGGTATCCGTCGTTAAACCGGGTCGAATACTTTATGAAATGGGTGGAGTATCAGAAATTGTAGCCAGAGAAGCTATTTCTATAGCTGCGTCCAAAATGCCTATACGAACTCAATTCGTTATTGCGGGATAGGGATATGGAACGAAAGGAAAGGGGCCTTGTGATGAAAAAACCGCAGTTTTTTTATTTCTGGACAAACAATCTTTCTTCTTTTTTTCTTCGCCCTTTAGTTAGTTAGCATTGAAAGAAAAAAGAGAAAAATAATAAGAATGATATGATTCAACCTCAGACCTATTTAAATGTAGCGGACAACAGCGGGGCTAGAGAATTAATGTGTATTCGAATCATAGGAGCTAGTAATCGCCGATATGCTCATATTGGTGACGTTATTGTTGCTGTAATCAAAGAAGCAGTTCCCAATATGCCTCTACAAAGATCAGAAGTGATCAGAGCTGTAATTGTACGTACATGTAAAGAACTCAAACGTGACAATGGTATGATAATACAATATGATGACAATGCAGCAGTTGTCATTGATCAAGAAGGAAATCCCAAAGGAACTCGAGTTTTTGGTGCGATCGCTCGGGAATTGAGACAGTTGAATTTTACTAAAATAGTCTCATTAGCTCCTGAGGTATTATAAATAGATTCTAAATAAATACTAATAGATGAAAACATAATAAAACATAAAAAAAGGGAGGTTCATAGTAAGATATCTGAACTGAATTAGATTCCATTAATTAGTAGAATGCATTAGTAGATTGTTTCTCACGCATATACCTTTAATAATTCATGAAAAAAAAAGAGTAGAGCATGCTGATTATATAAAAACCCGGAGGCACCAATAATTATAGTTCATCATGGGTAGGGACACTATTGCCGAAATAATAACTTCTATACGAAATGCTGACATGGATAAAAAAGGAACGGTTCGAATAGCATCTACAAATATCACTGAAAACATTGTTAAAATACTTCTACGCGAAGGCTTTATCGAAAATGTGAGAAAACATCGAGTAAGCAAGAAATATTTCTTGGTTTCAACTCTGCGACATAGAAGGAATAGAAAAGGGCCATATAGAACTGTTTTAAAACGTATCAGCCGACCCGGCCTACGAATCTATTCCAACCATCAACGAATTCCTAGGATTTTAGGAGGAATGGGTATTGTAATTCTTTCGACTTCTCGAGGTATAATGACAGACCGAGAGGCTCGACTAGAAGGAATCGGGGGAGAAATTTTGTTATATATATGGTGATCTTTATGATCTACGAATTGCATCCGTAGGAAAACTTCCTATTTTTTTTTTGAAAAAAGAGGAAGGGTTGTCTAATATCACTCCTACTCCATGAGTTGATAATAAAAGGGGTTACCTGGAATGAAAGAACAAAAATGGATTCATGAAGGTTTAATTACTGAATCACTTTCCAATGGTATGTTTCGGGTTCGTAGTGACTTTTCAACATTCCTCTCGTTCGGATACAATCGGAGGTTAAAAATTTCAAGAGACTTATTTTCTTTTCTTCGAAGGAGTAGATTCAAAATTAAAATAAAATTAAGGA